TTCGAGCCTCCGCTTGCTCTCTTGCTCGCGTAGGGTCGTTCCGGACCGGAGCTTGCTCTCTTGCTCGCGTAGGGTCGTTCCGGACCTCCGCTTGCTCTCTTGCTCGCGTAGGGTCGTTCCGGACCTCCGCTTGCTCTCTTGCTCGCGTAGGGTCGTTCCGGACCTCCGCTTGCTCTCTTGCTCGCGTAGGGTCGTTCCGGACCTCCGCTTGCTGGCTCTCAAGCCTCCGCGCGCTAGTGCGCGCGTATAGAGTCCGCTTCGTTCGCGTCTGCGCTCTACGTTTTCTCGAGAGCGTCTGCGCTTTCTCCGTTTTCTCGCTTTCTCGCTTCTCTTTTTTTTTTTAGAAGAAAGAAACTATATATGTCCAATCTCTAGTGGTGGTGGAACCAACCAAGATGTATGTCGTCCGACCCGACCTCAGACTCTTTCTTCCCGACCTATTTGACTCTCTGGTCGCAGTTATTTTATTTAGGTGGTATCCCTAGCAAGCGGAGGGGGAGAGAGGCGACCCGGAGCGCGCGTCGTCTTTTGTCGCTAGCGCGCGTAGGCTATAAAGCCGTAGCTTGCTCTCTGGCTCGCTTCGGGTCGTTCCGGACCTCCGCTTGCTGGCTCTCACGCCGCGTTAGCGCTTGTAGTTTTCTCGCTCCTCCCGGGAACACACGAAACAAAGATATGAACTGGGTAAATAGAAATGGAAAAGAGATGTTTCCAATTCATCAAAATCAGAAGCTTTTTCTACATCCATATGATCTACTAAAGTCGATCGGTATTGCCCATATAATGAAAGCAGATCTTGGTCCATGGAGTCCCAAGAAGGTAAGAACTCCAACCTGTCCGATGCTTCTTCGGCCAAATACGATATACAAGTGGGACCAGCACTATGAGCAAGCTGTGCGAAAAACCGCTTCTTTTTTCCGGTTCCGCAACAACTTGGGCGAAATAAGGTTCTACCGGGAAACCATGGATTTTTGAGTTTTCGCCATTGGTTACTGGTCGAGCCACTGGAATGGAATGAGATAAGAATCTCTGGAGATCTTTCCTCTCCACTTACTCGTAACAGGCTTTCCCTCTGTAGAAGACTTCTTCCGAATGGCATAATTGCCCGATTTCTTCCTCGATCTTCAAAGAAGACTGACTCCTCCTACTCCTCCTTCTCCTTTAGGATAGGATCGTCGTTGGTCCTTCTTTCACTAATGATCTCGCCATTTTCTAGTAGTTCGCGCGAGGGACTATCCTTTCTATCGCTTGCGCTTGCTTTTCACTCTCAAGACAGACAACGGTCTCTCTCTTCTATAAAGCGAAGCAAAGCGCATGGCGCTGAAGTGAAGAAAGCTTAATAAACACACACGAACACGATGCAGGGCATAGCATAAATGAGACCGCTGATCATTTCATAAAACATATATGCTTGACCTTTCTCGATGCTTTTTTTTGGGTGACTCACCAACCGACCCAGCAGTGATCGATGACAGAATGGTACGAACAAATCAAAGTCATTGGATTTGGTAGTTCTCCATTGACTTCTCTCTTTACCCCTTTGCATATGTTCCTAAATGGGTGTGCACTCCCGATGGGCAGGGGCCGGCCTCCCACTCTCTTATGCAGCATTTATTAGCTTAGCGTTGTTGGGTGGATCGTGCAATAAGCCTCTCGTGACCCTCCCTTTATCATACGTCTTTATGAAAGCCTCTCGCCTTTCGAGATCCGGTCCATCATCAACTCAGTCAGATCTTCTTGTTTGCCTGCTTTGATTAGGCTTCCTTTAACGGATGATTTGATCGGCATTTCGTGCCTGCAGCCCTGCGGAATTCGACCTTTTATCGCGGGTAGCGTAGGTTGGTTAGAGGCGCAACTAGAAGAGTTGGCCCTCTATTTCTATTTTTTTCCCAATCCGTCACTTGCTCGTCCCTCTCTCATGAAAGATTGTCTCTCCTCTCCCGGCGGCTTTGACTCATGGCTATAGCCAGTTGCTAAGACGATTCCCATTCTCATTCAACGGTCTATCAATGCTGCCTTATTTTGTTCCAAATTCTTTCCACTAGTTCTAAAAAAGAAATGGACAGGAGCAAGCTCGAAAACGTAGAGCGCGCTTGTAGTTTTCGAGCCGTAGCTTGCTCTCTGGCTCGCTCCGGCTTTCGAGCCGGAGCTTGCTGGCTAGAAAGCCTACGCGAGCAAGAGAGCAAGCGGAGGCTAGACCGGAGCGAGCAAGAAAGCGGCTCGAAAGCAAGCTCCGGGGAGCAAGCGAACTCTATCGAGCCTACGCGCGCTAGCGACAAAAGACGACGCGCGTGTAGGCGTGAGAGCCTGCAATGCGGACTCTATACGTATGCGCGCAGACGCTCTCGAGAAAACGTAGTATGAGCGCAGACGCTCTCGAGAAAACGGAGAGCGCAGACGCGAACGAAGCGGACTCTATACGCGCGCACTAGCGCGCGGAGGCTTGAGAGCCAGCGAGAAAACGGAGCGCGCACTAGCGCGCTCTTTCGAGCCTCCGCTTGCTCTTTGGCGCGCTTCGGGTCCTTTCGGACCGGAGCTTGCTCTTTGGCGCGCTTCGGGTCCTTTCGGACCGGAGCTTGCTGGGGAGGAACGACCCGGAGCGAGCAAGAGAGCAAGCGGAGGGGAGGAACGACCCTACGCGAGCAAGAGAGCAAGCGGAGGGGAGGAACGACCCTACGCGAGCAAGAGAGCAAGCGGAGGCTCGAAAGAGCGCGCTAGTGCGCGCGTATAGAGTCCGCATTGCTTGCTGCTCCGGCTTTCTATTCTATTAGAGCCGGAGCTTGCTCTCTTGCTCGCGTAGGGTCGTTCTTCCCCAGCAAGTTCAGGTCCGGTCCGGAACGACCGACCCGGAGCGCGCCAGAGAGCAAGCGAAGGCGCTGGAAGCGAAGCGCGCCAAAGAGCAAGCTAGGGCTCGAAAGCCGGAGCGCGCTAGTGCGCGCGTATAGAGTCCGCATTGCTTGCTGCTCTCCTTCGGACCCTACGCTTGCTCTTTGGCGCGCTTCGCTTCCAGCGCCTCCGCTTGCTGCTCTCCTTCGGACCCTCCGCTTGCTCTCTGGCTCGCTTCGGGTCCTTTCGGACCTCCGCTTGCTGGGGAGGAACGACCCGTAGCGCGCTAGCAAACTACGAAAACAACAAGACGCGCGCGGAGGCTTTCAGCACCTCCGCTTGCTGGGGAGATTAGACCCGGAGCGAGCAAGCGAGAAAACGTAGAGCGCGCTAGCGAACGAGAAAACGGAGCGCGCACTAGCGCGCGGAGGCTTGAGAGCCAGCGAGAAAACGGAGCGCGCACTAGCGCGCTCTCCTTCGGACCCGGAGCTTGCTCTTTGGCGCGCTTCGGGTCCTTTCGGACCTCCGCTTGCTCTTTGGCGCGCTTCGGGTCCTTTCGGACCTCCGCTTGCTGGGGAGGAACGACCCGGAGCGAGCAAGAGAGCAAGCGGAGGGGAGGAACGACCCTACGCGAGCAAGAGAGCAAGCGGAGGGGAGGAACGACCCGGAGCGAGCAAGAGAGCAAGCGGAGGCTCGAAAGCCGGAGCGCGCTAGTGCGCGCGTATAGAGTCCGCATTGCTTGCTGCGTAGGCTTTCTATTAGAGCCGGAGCTTGCTTGCTCTCATAGAAAGCCTACGCGAGCAAGCGGAGGCTCGAAAGCCGGAGCGAGCCAGAGAGCAAGCTACGGCTCGAAAACGGAAAGCGCGCTTGTATAGAGTCCGCTTTGCTAGCGCGCTTGTATAGAGTCCGCTTTGCTAGCTAGCGCGCTTGTAGTTTTCGAGCTTGTTTCACTTTCTCTTCTTTATATGGATGAGCATAAGCTAGTATTGGATTGACTTGCAGAACAGATCGATGATCCTATCTTCTTGGATCCAATTCACTCCTATTGAACCCTGGTGAATCAGCTGACAGAATAACCTTTCAAAACAACGGGATTGGTCTCCCCCCTTACTCACCTCTCTCTATAAAGCCCTATTAGTAAAGCTTGGAAACAAGCTGCTAGAAGTAGCGCGCTAGCGCTTTACTAATAGTTTAGAAAGTCAAGGCTCTTCTCATCGAGAGTAGGTTCTTTTCTGGTACTAAAAGAAAATCCACATTTGAGACCTCTTCTGACTTTCCGTTTTCCAACAGCAATTACACATTCCCTCGGCCTCTGAAACCAGTCGAAGTGCCATTGCCCATATATGAAGAACCTAGTTCTGAAATCATATTTGCACATAATTCTTCCTTTCGGAATCAAATATGATGCGAGGACCCAATCCACCAACTATCTGAAATGTTAGCAAACAGGGCCATAGTAGTGACCAAGACTACCTTTTCCTGATCATCATGGCTTTTTCCCTTTGCCCTTCTTTCATGGGCACTCAAAACTCAAGTGACCTTTCTTCTTGGAGGACCAACACTCTATGTTTTTCAGGTCCTTCTGCACTCACTTTGTGCTTATTCTTTTTTTGAAACATATTCTTTTTTTTGCGCAGCATTAGTCTTTTCAGACTGCTGTTCAAATCTCTTTTCAGCTTCTGCCTAAAGAAAATGGTCAGATCAATCAAAAGATAGTTAAAGGAGGAGCAAGCGAGAAAACGTAGAGCGCGCTAGCGAACGAGAAAACGTAGTATGAGCGCACTTCTGAAGTGAAAAAGACCCTTCCTGAGCGCGCGGCGTTTATAAGAGCGCAGACGCGCGCGTAGGCTTTCTATTAGAGCCGGAGCTTGCCATATAGCAAGCCTACGGTCCTTCCTCCCCAGCAAGCGGAGGCGCTGGAAGCGAAGCGCGCCAAAGAGCAAGCTAGGGCTCGAAAGCCGGAGCGCGCTAGTGCGCGCGTATAGAGTCCGCATTGCTTGCTGCTCTCCTTCGGACCCTACGCTTGCTCTTTGGCGCGCTTCGGGTCCTTTCGGACCGGAGCTTGCTGCTCCGGCTTTCTCGCCTACGCTTGCTTTCTCGCTTCTTCTTTTTCTTTTTTTATTTAGATTGTTAGTTGTTATTAGAAGAGAGAAAGAGTAGAAAGAAAGGGTACGCTCTCTAGAAGATTTGCTCGGGGCTGTTCACTTTCACTTGGTGGCCTGGTATCTTGAAACCTCTTTGCTTGCGGGGGAAGGAGTGGAAACGTCTGAGAGAGCGCTTCGCGAAAGAATCGTGTGGCGCGGTGAGAGCTTTCCCGTTGGGCTTTCCGGCCCTCCAGGGCTTCACAACATTGGGGAAGAGGGGAGGTGAGTGGATACTCCACTCTCTCTCTCGCGCCCTTCTTCAGCTTGTTCCTGTTCGTCTATTCGGGACGGGGCAGGCAGCCCACATACATGAAGAGAAGAAGAGAGGGGGTCTCTATTATTCGTCGGCGGTCGAAGAAGGCCACAAGTGGAAGCAACCGATGCTTTGGTCATTCAGTTGACTCCTTGCTGCCAGTCCGTGCTTGCTGTCATGCTGGCAAAAGCAGGGGGTTTCGGCCGGTTTACCTACTATTGGATTTGAACCAATGACTCTCGCCGTATGAAAGCGATACTCTAACCGCTGAGTCAAGTAGGTCAAGCTGAGTCAAGTCAGAGAAAATAGACCCCTATAAGAGAAAGCCGCGCAACCAGAGTTCCCCAACCAAAAAAGGGGGGGGGGCGGAGCGCTAAGAAAGAGAAAGCGTTCTCACTATACGAAATGAAGTAGCGACTAGCACGCGTTGATCAACCACTTGGAGAACGTGGAGCCTTTCTTTCTCGGTCGTCTGTCTTAATAGTTGTGGATTCCGATTCATGCGGTCGTTCTCTGCTGCATTGGTGTTTTCACTCCCCACTCTCCACCATAACAAAATGTTTCCACTATATCTCAGGAGTAGTCAAAGGAAGGGTCAAAGTAGGAAAAAATGAACTAACTAAGAAGTAGGGCATACAACAATGGATCAATTCATTCAACAAGATCCGTTCGGATCGGACCAGCAAGCGGAGGCTAGACCGGAGCGAGCAAGAAAGCAAGCGGAGGCTAGACCGGAGCGAGCAAGAAAGCGGCGAGAAAGAGCAAGCGTAGGGGAGCGAGAAAACGTAGAGCGCGCTAGCGAACGAGAAAACGGAGCGCGCACTAGCGCGCGGAGGCTTGAGAGCCAGCGAGAAAACGGAGCGCGCACTAGCGCGCGGAGGCTTTCGAGCCTCCGCTTGCTGGGGAGAAAGGACCCGAAGCGCGCCAAAGAGCAAGCGGAGGCTCGAAAGAGCGCGCTAGTGCGCGCTCCGTTTTCTCGCTTGCTGCTCCGGCTTTCGAGCCTAGCAAGCGGAGGGGAGGAACGACCCTACGCGCGCTAGCAACAAAACAAGAATCCGCGCGCTCCGGCTTTCTATCGAAAGCCGTAGCTTGCTTGCTCTCAAGCAAGCGGAGGCTCGAAAGCGTACGCTTGCTCTCTGGCAAGCGTAGGCGCTGGAAGCGAAGCGCGCCAAAGAGCAAGCGGAGGCGAGAAAGCCTTAGCGCGCGTCTGCGCTCTCCGTTTTCTCGTTCGCTAGCGCGCTTGTATAGAGTCCGCTTTGCTAGCTAGCGCGCTTGTAGTTTTCGAGCTTTGTTGAATTCTAGTCTAGCTCTCTCCCTTCGGCTTCTTCCCCAGCTGCGGACCCGGAAATCACTGACTTCCTCAGACCTTCCCCCTTCAGCTTTCCTTCTTTCTGTTTTTGATTGACTTTCTTTTTCTTTCTACGGATTCAAACCAGTTCTATTTTGATCTAAGACCACCTTCCTTCCTTAGAAGGCGAACATCTCATGCATCTTTAGAACCATGGAACTACCATCTAATATGGGCGAACGCTAATGCACGCTATATCTCTTAGTCTAATGGCTTTCCCATGAGGGAGCTCACTCTCTGTATAGGGAATTTGGTAACGAAGGGGCGACGACGAAGGAGAAGGTAACAAGTATCGGAGCGAAGGCTAATATGTTCGAAATAGTTGTAGTCGCGACGAACGCTCCAGACTATGGCTATTAGTATCGAAGATGGTTACCTTCTAAAGCTAGGGAAAGCTCGAAAACTACAAGCGCGCTAGCTAGCGAGATTTACGTTTTCGAGCCAGCAAGCGGAGGGGAGACCGTAGGCTTGCTATATGGCAAGCGTAGGGGAGCAAGCGAAGGGGAGAGAGGCGACCCGGAGCGCGCGTCTTGTTGTTTTGTTGCTAGCGCGCGGAGGCTTGAAAGCCGGAGCTTGCTCTCAAGCCTCCGCGCGCGTCTGCGCTTTCTCCGTTTTCTCGCTCCCCGGAGCTCGCTTGCTCTTTCTCGCCGTAGCTTGCTCTTTCTCGCCGCTTTCTTGCTCGCTCCGGTCTAGCCTCCGCTTGCTCTCTTGCTCGCTCCGGGTCTCCCCGTAGCTTGCCATATAGCAAGCCTACGCTTCCAGCGCCGGAGCTTGCTTGGCATTGCTTTCTTTCTCCGAGTCGTGTAGGGCCTTTTCAAGTTCCGCAGGAGTCGTTTCGGTTAGAACTTGGACGCAAGCAAGAAACTTCTTGAATATATCCTGATGGGCGGGAGAGGTCTGCAGCAATTCTAAGATGGAAATGGAAGCTGGGCTTTCTATGTTTCAATCGGATACCAATTGCTTGGATGCCTTTGAAAGTCTCGAGATGATTTGCAGAAAAAATGCTTTCTAGCTTTGGATTCTGTCTCCGTAACAAATGGTTGGTCCATTTCTTGATGGGCGAACGACGGGGATTGAACCCGCGCGTGGTGGATTCACAATCCACTGCCTTGATCCACTTGGCTACATCCGCCCTTACCCCCGCACAGGTTGTTGTCTCTATCTACGATCAGATCCTTTCTGAACCCCCCGCTATCAAAGAGAAGCTTTTTCCTAGACTTTGCAAGTCTATTGTTGTGTTTTGGAATTAGGGGAAGCTCGAAAACGGAAAGCGCGCTAGCTAGCGAGAAAACGGAAAGCTAGCTAGCGAACGAGAAAGCAAGCGGAGGCGAGAAAGCCGGAGCAGCAAGTTCAGGGGAGGGGAGGAACGACCGACCGTACGCTTGCTCTCCGGCAAGCTACGTGGAGAAAGGACCCGAAGCGAGAAAACGGAGCGCGCACTAGCGCGCGGAGGCTTTCGAGCCGTAGCTTGCTGGCTCGAAAGCGTACGCTTGCTCTCCGGCAAGCTACGTGGAGGAAGGACCCGGAGCGCGCTAGCAAGAAAAGAATCCGCGCGCTCCGGCTTTCTATCTCAAGCCTACGCTTGCCCGAGAGCAAGCCTACGGTCCTTCCTCCCCGGAGCTTGCTCTTTGGCGCGCTTCGCTTCCAGCGCCTACGCTTGCTGGCTCGAAAGCCGGAGCAGCAAGCGAGAAAACGGAGCGCGCAGACGCGCGCTCTTTCGAGCCTCCGCTTGCTCTCTTGCTCGCGTAGGGTCGTTCCGGACCGGAGCTTGCTCTCTTGCTCGCGTAGGGTCGTTCCGGACCGGAGCTTGCTCTCTTGCTCGCTCCGGGTCGTTCCTCCCCAGCAAGCGTAGGGTCCGAAGGACGAAGCGCGCCAAAGAGCAAGCGTAGGCGCTGGAAGCGAAGCGCGCCAAAGAGCAAGCGTAGGGTCCGAAGGACGAAGCGCGCCAAAGAGCAAGCTCCGGTCCGAAAGGACCCGAAGCGCGCCAAAGAGCAAGCGGAGGCTCGAAAGAGCGCGCTAGTGCGCGCGTAGTTTTCTCGCTGGCTCTCAAGCCTCCGCGCGCTAGTGCGCGCGTATAGAGTCCGCTTCGTTCGCGTCTGCGCTCTCCGTTTTCTCGAGAGCGTCTGCGCTCTACCTTTTCTCGAGAGCGTCTGCGCTCATACTACCTTTTCTCGCTTGCTGCTCCGGCTTTCTATTCTAGCAAGCGAGAAAACGGAGAAAGCGCAGACGCGCGCTCCGGCTTTCGAGCAGCCTCCGCTTGCTGGCTCTCACGCCTACGCGCGCTAGCGCGCTCTACGTTTTCTCGCTCCCCGGAGCTTGCTTTCTTGCTCGCTCCGGTCTCCCCTACGCTTGCTTCCTGGCAAAGCTTCAAACAAAGAGGTTGGGCTGTTCACTTCATTGATTTGACTTCACTTTACTTAAGATTAAAGATAGGGGCCGGGCGGGCAGTTCAGGCTCGTTTAGTAGACAGCGAGCGAGCAGCAAGCACCTTCTTTCTCAAAGTCAACTTTCTCGCTTGTTGCTTTAGAAAGATTGCAGGGGCCTTAGGCACTTCCTTCAGCAGGCTCCGCCCTATCAACTCTATTCATCTCTTTTTGAAAATGGATATTTAGGGAGCGAGAAAACGGAAAGCTAGCTAGCGTCATTGTAGTTTGAGAGCCAGCAAGCGGAGGTCCGGAAGGACCCGAAGCGAGCTAGAGAGCAAGCGGAGGCTTGAAAGCCGGAGCGCGCGTCGTCTTTTGTCGCTAGCGCGCGTAGGCTCGATAGAGTTCGCTTGCTCCCCGGAGCTTGCTTTCTCGCCGTCGCTTGCTTGTTCAACGATCTTGAAACCAGATCAATATCCATTTCTCAATAGTTCTTTCTATCGATAGAAAGATATAGATCTCTATCTGGATCTATCTCCATATCTAAATATGGAAGAACCAACACAACAAGGGCGTAACCAACGGAAGGTTCTCACCCTGTCCCCGACATTGTTCTCCGACGATGTCCCCTGGGCGAAAGGGGACACCATTCTCTTTCTTCAATCGTTCCGAGCAAGCGAGAAAACGTAGAGCGCGCTAGCTCTCGATCAAACGTAGAGCGCAGACGCGCTTTCATAGTTTTCTCGCCTCCGCTTGCTCTTTGGCGCGCTTCGGGTCCTTTCGGACCTCCGCTTGCTGCTCCGGCTTTCGAGCCAGCAAGCGGAGGCTCGAAAGCCTCCGCGCGCTAGTGCGCGCGTAGTTTTCTCGCTTGCTCTCTTGCTCGCTCTGGCTTTCTCGCCGTAGCTTGCTCTCTTGCTCGCTCCGGGTCCTTCCGGACCTCCGCTTGCTGGCGCTGGAAGCCCTACGCGAGCAAGAAAGCAAGCGGAGGCTCGAAAACGTAAATAACGCTAGCGTTATTGTATAGAGTCCGCTTCGCTTGCTTCGTTTCGTCCTTCTCTCCTATCTACGCAATTCTCTGTCTTCGTTCGTGATCATGTTGGGCGAAAGGTAGTTGTAGAGGAGCGGCTGTGAAACGGCGATTCCCCCTTTCCATTGAAGTAGGGAGGGCCTCCTTCCCCACCATTCCGGCCTATTCTTGATAGGGATTTTCCTTATTCTGAAGGTAGCTTGCGTACCAAGCCACCCACTTGAGAAGCTAGTCGCCAGAAAGAAGCGACGAGGAAGCTCGAAAACTACAAGCGCGCTAGCGCGCTCCGGCGTGAGAGCCAGCAAGCGTAGGCGCTGGAAGCGTAGGCTTGCTATATGGCAAGCGGAGGGGAGCAAGCGAGAAAACGGAGAGCGCAGACGCTCTCGAGAAAACGGAGAGCGCAGACGCGAACGAAGCGGACTCTATACGCGCGCACTAGCGCGCGGAGGCTTGAGAGCCAGCGAGAAAACGGAGCGCGCACTAGCGCGCTCTTTCGAGCCGTAGCTTGCTCTTTGGCGCGCTTCGGGTCCTTTCGGACCGGAGCTTGCTCTTTGGCGCGCTTCGTCCTTCGGACCCTACGCTTGCTCTTTGGCGCGCTTCGCTTCCAGCGCCTACGCTTGCTCTTTGGCGCGCTTCGCTTCCAGCGCCTACGCTTGCTGGGGAGGAACGACCCGGAGCGAGCAAGAGAGCAAGCGGAGGTCCGGAACGACCCGGAGCGAGCAAGAGAGCAAGCGGAGGTCCGGAACGACCCTACGCGAGCAAGAGAGCAAGCGGAGGGGAGGAACGACCCTACGCGAGCAAGAGAGCAAGCGGAGGCTCGAAAGAGCGCGCTAGTGCGCGCGTATAGAGTCCGCATTGCTTGCTGCGTAGGCTTTCTATTAGAGCCTACGCTTGCTCTTTGGCGCGCTTCGGGTCCTTTCGGACCTCCGCTTGCTGCTCCGGCTTTCGAGCCAGCAAGCGGAGGCTCGAAAGCCGGAGCGCGCTAGTGCGCGCGTAGCTTTCTCGCTTGCTCTTTGGCGCGCTTCGGGTCCTTTCGGACCTTCGCTTGCTCTCTTGCTCGCTCCGGGTCTCCCCTCCACTTGCTGGGTAGACCCTACACGCGCTAGCGTACTTGTTGTTTTCTCGGTTGCTAGCAAGCTACGGCTCGAAAACGGAAAGCGCTAGCGCGCTTGTATAGAGTCCGCATCGCTTTCTCCGTTTTCTCGCTTGCTCTTTCTCGCCGCTTTCTTGCTCGCTCCGGTCTAGCCTCCGCTTGCTCCATCATTCCTACTGCCTCCTTCGGTGAGAAGTTCCCTTCCTTTTTCAAAAATGCCTGATTGGTCTGCCTCAGCAAATGTACAAAGTGGAGCTGCCCGCTGTTTGGCTGACCCTCTTCTTCCCATTCGGGTTGGGTTGACCCAGAAGTCAAGTAAGAAGGAATGGAAGCAAGCTCGAAAACTACAAGCGCGCTAGCGCGCGTAGGCGTGAGAGCCAGCAAGCGGAGGCTCGAAAGAGTACGCGAGCAATAGAGCGAGAAAACGGAGAAAGCGAGAAAAGGTAGTATGAGCGCACTTCTGAAGTGAAAAAGACCCTTCCTGAGCGCGCGGCGTTTATAAGAGCGCAGACGCTCTCGAGAAAACGGAGAGCGCAGACGCGAACGAAGCGGACTCTATACGCGCGCACTAGCGCGCGGAGGCTTGAGAGCCAGCGAGAAAACGGAGCGCGCACTAGCGCGCGGAGGCTTTCGAGCCTCCGCTTGCTCTTTGGCGCGCTTCGGGTCCTTTCGGACCGGAGCTTGCTCTTTGGCGCGCTTCGGGTCCTTTCGGACCGGAGCTTGCTCTTTGGCGCGCTTCGGGTCCTTTCGGACCGGAGCTTGCTCTTTGGCGCGCTTCGCTTCCAGCGCCTACGCTTGCTGGGGAGGAACGACCCGGAGCGAGCAAGAGAGCAAGCGGAGGTCCGGAACGACCCTACGCGAGCAAGAGAGCAAGCGGAGGTCCGGAACGACCCTACGCGAGCAAGAGAGCAAGCGGAGGCTCGAAAGAGCGCGCGTCTGCGCGCTCCGTTTTCTCGCTTGCTGCTCCGGCTTTCGAGCCAGCAAGCGTAGGCGCTGGAAGCGAAGCGCGCCAAAGAGCAAGCGGAGGCTCGAAAGAGCGCGCTAGTGCGCGCTCCGTTTTCTCGCTTGCTGCTCCGGCTTGAGAGCCAGCAAGCGGAGGTCCGAAAGGACCCGAAGCGCGCCAAAGAGCAAGCGTAGGGTCCGAAGGAGAGCGCGCTAGTGCGCGCGTAGTTTTCTCGCTTCGGGTCCTTTCGGACCGGAGCTTGCTGCTCCGGCTTTCTCGCGTACGCTTGCTCTCTGGCAAGCTACGGGGAGGAACGACCCTACGCGCGCACGAGAGCAAGCGGAGGCTCGAAAGCCGGAGCGCGCGTCGTCTTTTGTTGCTAGCGCGCGTAGGGTCGTTCCTCCCCTACGCTTGCTTTCTCGCTTTCGTATAGAGTCCGCTTGCTTGCTCTTTCTCGCCTCCGCTTGCTTCAAACTTGGGCAAAGACGACTGACTTTGGAAGCGGAACACGAACCGATTTCCGCTATTCCGGGTTCTTATTGAACGTAGCGAAATCCAGTTTCTAAAGTCAGCGAAGTTTCTATGGTGTTCTACCTTTGCGTAGTCTCGGTCCACAGTGGAAGGCTCCGCACCTGAGCCTCGTTAGACTCAGCGGAAGTGTAAGGTGTAAGTGAAGAGAATAGAAGAGATTCAGTCTGTCCCTTAGCCTAGTCTATATCTACAGCTGACGCAACTCCGTACCGACGCCTCACTACTACAACAAAGATTAACGGCTAAGCGATTTCATAACCTGAGCTTTCCTTAACCAGCTGACCTTACTTCGTAACCAACATCTACTTTCTGACTTTAGGCATAGGCCTTCGCCACTTCAAAGGGGCGCTTCGCCTCTCTTTTCTTTTTTGAATTAGAAAGAATGGGGCCTCACTTATTCTGTGCAGGGGGGATGAAAGACAAAGAAAGGGATCAGGGGGCTTTATGATCGGAGAAAGGGAAGGGGCGTGATTGGTGTGTCACTGGGTCGGTGGGGGAACTCGTAAGAAGGGGGGACGACCCGCCGAATTCACATCAGAAATCGCCAACATGAACACAAACGAAATCTGGAATTGCGTATAGAAAGAAAACGAACCAAGCGAGAAAACTACAAGCGCTAGCTTTCCGTTTTCGAGCCTCCGCTTGCTCTCTTGCTCGCGTAGGGCTTCCAGCGCCTCCGCTTGCTCGGAGCTGAGGTATATGAAGAATGGCTTTTTGGTCCCTTTCGTCCAGTGGTTAGGACATCGTCTTTTCATGTCGAAGACACGGGTTCGATTCCCGTAAGGGATAGGTACTCATTCCCGGCCGCTTTCAGTTAGTGTTCATTGCTGAGTGATCGCTCGCTATCTGGCTGGAAAAGGAGCAAGCTACGGGGAGCAAGCGGACTCTATACGAGCGCGCTAGCGAACGAGAAAACTACGAGCGCAGACGCTCTCGAAGCGGACTCTATACGAGCGCAGACGCGAACGAGAAAACTACGCGCGCACTAGCGCGCTCCGTTTTCTCGTTCGCTAGCGCGCTCGTATAGAGTCCGCATTGCTTGCTGCTCCGGCTTTCGAGCCAGCAAGCTACGGCTCGAAAGCCTCCGCGCGCTAGTGCGCGCTCCGTTTTCTCGCTTCGGGTCCTTTCTCCACGTAGCTTGCCGGAGAGCAAGCGTACGGTCGGTCGTTCCTCCCCTCCCCTGAACTTGCTGCTCCGGCTTTCTCGCCTAGCAAGCTACGGGGAGGGTCCGAAAGGAGAGCGAGCAAGCGATCAAACGTAGGGCGCAGACGCGAACGAGAAAACGTAGAGCGCAGACGCCTCCGGCTTTCGAGCCCGGAGCTTGCTCCGCTTGCTTGCTTGAAAGCCTACGCGCGCTAGCTAGCTTTCTCCGTTTTCTCGCTTGCTCGCTCTGGCTTTCTATTCTCGCCTACGCTTGCTGGCTCGAAAACTACAATGACGCTAGCTAGCTTTCCGTTTTCTCGCTTGGGCACCTGCTCCAATAAAGCTAAGAGGACTAGCTACGGTGTGGGCACCAGATCCACTCAGTGAGGCCGGGCAAGACTTTACGTCCGATATAGTAGTGTCAGACTTAAGCAGTGGGATAGACTCCTTCAAATGGAAAGATAGGAGATGTTTAGCCAGTACAAGCTGTGTTTGTGGCACCCATTCCGACTTGGAGTGGAGTAGCCAGGAAGAGGCACCGAGGAGGGACAGAAAGAACAGAAGCTGAGAGATGAACCTGCACCTGCAGGGACGCGCTCCGGTCTAACGCCTTGGCTGACGTACGATCCCCGCGAAGCTCCACCTCCGCTATGTAGACAGATTTTTGGTCAACGACTTTGACAGCCTTTCCTTCACACAAGGTTTAGAATCCTTCTCCCACGCTTAGGACAGTAAGGGGAAGTAGCGAGATAGAATAGGAGAGTGGTAGGACTTGAAGGCTTAGATCTTCTTTCATGCTATTATACCATCGTTACAGAATTCTTGGTAAATCCCTTTGACCGCCTCTCTCGGAATCGATTCGTCATGGTCTATGAACTCTTTGCCCGACAGACTCTGGTGATAGCCCTCTAGATCCGAATGGTACTTACTTTCATACAGATGAAAATGGTTGCGCTCCCGCACTATCTTCTAGTTCTTTATATTTGACTCTATTAAGAGATCTCGTACTAAAGAAAAAGATAGCGGCCATATGTACAGAGTACAAACGTCTTGATTCTTTCCGGACATTCCAGAATTTCTACCACCTATAAGGCGAGAGCTTTCTTTATTATGATACCGCAGCGTTAAAAAAAGAAAGTCAAAAGCATCAGACCAACATGTTGACTGACGGGTCAAAACGAAACCAAAAGTATTCAGCCGAGCTGGAATGAATTCAATTCCAGCAAAGACAAATGAAGGAGAACTGACTTCATTCAATTGAAGAGAAGGCACTGCACCGGGTTACTTTCTTTCTAATTGGGAGCGAAGGCACTTCCGGGCAACGCTCTGCAGATCTTTCTCGGGAAGACGACGGTGCTATTCAATCTGTTGGTCGTTTAGTTAGGGCATTTGCAATAGCAAGTTTAGTAAAGGCATGCCTGACTTAAGGCAGCGAGTGAGCCTTGGGTAGGCAAAATAGGTCGAGGGGAGTAAGAAGGAGTTGTTCCAGAACCCGCAGGCAGAATAACCTTTGTTGGAAGAAAGGCTGCTGGTATGACATCAATCACTCTTAGACTCTTAGCTGTGAACAAAACGAAAGCTTTCGCGTGGCGAATGCGCTTATCTTTACCTTCTTCGATCTCCCAAGGAAGCCTGGTAGCAGTAGGCAAGTAGTTAATCATATCCCATTCTCTAACTAGAACTCCGAGTGAGCTTTTCAGGGCTATGACGAGGCTTGGTACAAGGGAAGGTTTCTAAATAAGATAAGGGGAAGAGCAAGCGTAGGGGAGCAAGCGAACTCTATCGAGCCTACGCGCGCTAGCGACAAAAGACGACGCGCGCTCCGGCTTTCAAGCCTCCGCTTGCTCTCTTGCTCGCGTAGGGTCGTTCCGGACCTCCGCTTGCTCTCTTGCTCGCGTAGGGTCGTTCCGGACCTCCGCTTGCTCTCTTGCTCGCGTAGGGTCGTTCCGGACCTCCGCTTGCTCTCTTGCTCGCGTAGGGTCGTTCCTCCCCTCCGCTTGCTGGCTCTCAAAGACGACGCGCGCTTGTATAGAGTCCGCTTCGCTTCCCTCAGGCTTTGTTTTCGCTCCGCTCGTGCGTGGCGCTCCTTGCTCGCGGAGCGGCATACCGGAAAAAGCCATCCCGCTACTATATTCATTCCTTAAGAATGAAATCAAAGATCGCCGGCATAACCATAAGAATAGAGCAGCTTGTTAATGTTGGAGGTTCTAACTCGCGGAGGCGTGAACAAGAGCTTATTTCAAAGCTTCTTCGAATGCCTCTACCCGCAATGGCTAATTACTTCAAGTAAGGGTCCGGCTTGAGCCAGGTATGAGACTAGCTTCTAGTAGCCACCCTAGCTCCAACAGATTGAATGGGAATGGGTCAGCACGGTGCAGCCTATATGAGGCTGCCTTGCGCTGTTCACGTCACAGCCACTATGTTGCCTGTGACTATACCATAGATATTCTTTTTGATCGTAGCTAATTCTGATTCAATTGTGACAACAGCCGATAAGCAAGCAGCTTGTATTCGTATAATAAGAAGAATGCGGTGCTTCCTGCTTTCAGGAAAGTGAGGCACTAAAGGTATTGGATTCCGCTTGAGCTAATGAACCAGGAGTTGTTCCCAGTGAAAAGGAATTGTTAGAGTCCGACTTCCCTGCGTTAAGCATATAGCACATGAATCAATAGAGGAAGAAGTAGATGGACCATGATCGGATGTGGGAGGATATCTCATACTAAAGAAAGAGCTCTCTCTTATGCAATAGCTCAGTAAAGAGTTCATTCTTTGACTCCTAGTATGAGTGTGAAAAGGCAGTCAAGCAAGGTGCGTAGCTGGCTTGTTAAAGGATGAAAAGGTATCCAGAAAGCACAAGCTATGATATAGGCGCCCTCTCACCTAATACCCGCTACTAAGGATTGAAAGTAGCACAGCTATAGAACTCCAGATCTACGAATAGCCGCGGGTAAGCACCTTTAACAAGCAAGTAGCTAGCTTCCACCTAACTTACGCCCTATTCTCTCAACAATAAAGGTCGACCCCCTTAAAAAAATGAAGGCTTACTCTGCTGCAGCGGCCCCCGCGCTCCCCGATAACAGGGCGTTGAGCAAGGTTTTGTAGGCATATGATTAAGCATAACGTGCATATCGCATAGTTTGAGCAAGCGGAGGGGAGACCCGGAGCGAGCAAGAAAGCAAGCGGAGGGGAGAACCGACCCTACGCGAGCAAGAGAGCAAGCTAGGGCTCGAAAACTACAAGCAAGCGAGAAAAGGTAGTATGAGCGCACTTCTGAAGTTCAAAAGACCCTTCCTGAGCGCGCGGCGTTTATAAGAGCGCACTAGCGACAAAAGCGCTCCGGCTTGAGAGCCTGCGAGAAAACGGAGCGCGCACTAGCGCGCGGAGGCGTGAGAGCCAGCAAGCGTAGGCTTTCAAGCCTCCGCGCGCTAGCAACAAAACAACAAGACGCGCGCGTAGGGTCGTTCCTCCCCTGCACTTGCTCCCCCGTAGCTTGCTTGCTACCGAGCGAGAAAACTACGCGCGCACTAGCGCGCTCTCCTTCGGACCCTCCGCTTGCTCTTTGGCGCGCTTCGGGTCCTTTCGGACCTCCGCTTGCTGGGCGCAGACGCTCTCGAGAAAAGGTAGAGCGCAGACGCGCGCGGAGGCTTGAGAGCCAGCAAGCGTAGGCTTGAAAGCCGTAGCGCGCCTCGTCTTTTGTTGCTAGCGCGCGTAGGCTCGAAGAGTTCGCTTGCTGCTCTCCTTCGGACCCTCTGCTTGCTCTCTTGCTCGCGTAGGGTCCTTCCGGACCTCCGCTTGCTGGCGCTGGAAGCCCTACGCGCGCACGAGAGCAAGC